TTGAACAAATGAATCTTACCGATTCACCAGTCAGGATGGCGAAATGAACCCGAAAAAATTCATCTATTCTGAGCAGTTACGAACAAGCGCTACGACTGAAATAGAGATTGCAAGAGTAAATATTCGCCCGCGAAAACTTTCTTTTTTTTATTGTTAAACTTGGATAAAGGACAAAAGAAAATAAAGATTTATTAGAACGTTAGAAAAAAACTATTAGTTATAAAATTTTTTATAAAAATGTTCTAATTCTAATATCTATTCAAATTCATTTCAATTTTGAATCCTTTTATTTTTTATTCGCGAGGAGCTGGATGAGAAGAAACTCTCACGTCCAGTTCTGTAGTAGAGATGGAATTCCGAAGCAACCATCAACTATAACCCCAAAAGAACTAGATTCCGTAAACAACATAGAGGAAGAATGAAGGGAATATCTTATCGAGGTAATCATATTTGTTTCGGTAAATATGCTCTTCAGGCACTTGAACCTGCTTGGATCACATCTAGACAAATCGAAGCAGGCCGACGAGCAATGACAAGAAATGCACGCCGTGGTGGAAAAATATGGGTTCGTATATTTCCAGACAAACCAGTTACAGTAAGACCTGCTGAAACACGTATGGGTTCGGGGAAAGGATCCCCTGAATATTGGGTAGCTGTTGTTAAACCAGGACGAATACTATATGAAATGGGTGGAGTAACCGAAAATATAGCTAAAAGGGCTATTTTAATAGCAGCATCCAAAATGCCTATACGAACTCAATTTATTATTTCGGGATAAAAGTGTAGAACCGACAGAAATGAGTCTTGGGGATGAGACAAAACCGCAGGTTTCTTTTTTTGGACAAAAAATATTTCTTTTATTTTCTTCATCCTTTGCATTGTAAGAATAGACTAAAAAATTGATATGATTCAACCGCAGACCCATTTAAATGTAGCGGATAACAGCGGGGCTCGAGAATTGATGTGTATTCGAATCATAGGAGCTAGTAATCGCCGATATGCTCATATCGGTGACGTTATTGTTGCTGTGATCAAAGAAGCAGTACCAAATATGCCCCTACAAAAATCAGAAGTAGTCAGAGCTGTAATTGTTCGTACTTGTAAAGAACTTAAACGTGACAGCGGTATGATAATACGATATGATGACAATGCTGCAGTTGTGATTGATCAAGAAGGAAATCCAAAAGGAACTCGAATTTTTGGTGCAATCCCCCGGGAATTGAGACAATTAAATTTTACTAAAATAGTTTCATTAGCTCCCGAGGTTTTATAAAATAAAATCAAAGGGGATCGTGATATCTTTGGGGTTTTTCAAAGATATAGATTAAGAACTAGATAAATTCGTAGATTGTGTCTCACGCATATACCTTGAAAAATTCATATTCATAAACCAATAAAATAAAAACATGTTGATTATATCCAATTTTGAGGCACCAATAATTTTAGTTCATCATGGGTAGAGACACTATTGCTGAGATAATAACCTCTATACGAAATGCTGATATGGATAGAAAAAGAGTTGTTCGCATAGCATCTACGAATATTACCGAAAATATTGTTAAAATACTTTTCCGAGAAGGTTTTATCGAAAACGTCAGAAAACATCGAGAAAAAAACCAAGATTTTTTGGTTTTAACCCTGCGACATAGAAGGAATAAGAAAAGACCCTATAGAAATTTTTTAAATTTAAAAAGGATCAGTCGACCCGGTCTACGAATCTATTCTAATTCTCAACGAATTCCTAGAATTTTAGGTGGGATGGGGATTGTAATTCTTTCTACTTCTCGAGGTATAATGACAGACCGGGAGGCTCGATTAGAAGGAATCGGCGGAGAAATTTTGTGTTATATATGGTAATTCTTTTAATATCCAAATGGGATCCGAAATCTCTTCCTATTTGTAAAAAAGAAAATAAAGGAGGTAAGTTGTCTAATATCCTTTCTCCTTTCTTAGTTCATACTTCAAGGGGGCTTTACCTGGAATGAAAGAACAAAAATGGATTCATGAAGGTTTAATTACTGAATCGCTTCCCAATGGCATGTTCCGGGTTCGATTAGATAATGAAGATCTGATTCTAGGTTATGTTTCAGGAAAGATCCGACGCAGTTTTATACGGATACTGCCAGGAGATAAAGTCAAAATTGAAGTAAGTCGGTATGATTCAACCAGAGGGCGTATAATTTATCGACTCCGAAACAAGGATTCGAAAGATTAGGTGATTTTTATTCAATATGATTCGAGATGCAAAATTTAAAGAAACTTATTTTCTACCAAGAAGTAGATTCAGAATTAAGATAAGGAATAACAAATATGAAAATAAGAGCTTCCGTTCGTAAAATTTGCGAAAAATGTCGCCTAATCCGTAGGCGGGGGCGCATTATAGTAATTTGTTCCAACCCGAGACATAAACAAAGACAAGGATAATCAGACTCACTAAAGGACTCAATGTACAAATCTCAATGTACAAATAAAGAATCTGTTTTGACATAAAATGGATATA